CCTGAATCAGCGCAGGGCCAAATCAGCAGCAGGAGAACTGTACGAACCTGACGCCGGTTACTTTCTCAGGGCTCCGCAGGGGGTCAAATTTATAATGAAGCGAAGGTCCCCCTTACTCCCTATTCTCTCTTAAAGCTTTATAAAGCTCGGGGTTGGTTAAGAACTATTGACTGTAAACCATAGCAGTTACAGTCACTCAATGGAAATGTTCGCCTTTGGAATGAAGATGGATGAGCAGGCACTTGAGCCTGGAACTGATGAAATTCGGGGAAAACATGGAACCGGTCACTATACTAGGGGGGCGAGACATGACCGCGACTTAAGATTCAAGTACCGTTGAAAAGACTAAAGGAACGGGGGGAATGACTACCTGTAATAAAGCACAGGCTAAGGCTAATACGAGCCGACCAGAAGAAGCAAGGCTTAGGTTACCAGATCCTGGACACAATCTTCCTAGAGATGGAGAGCCCCTTGCCTCGCCTTCTTGCTTGCTTACCTAGCTCTTGTCTTAGTGACTTTTCCTCTTTTCTAGGTTTTTTTCTGAGTGTTAAAACGGTAGATTTTAAATTTGCCAATGAATTGTCCCCGATTCGATCAATAATGGGATTCTTGGCTAGAAGAAAGGTTCTGTGACATGGACCCCCAGCCCGGTCGGTCGCCCACCTAACAGATGATGAGATTCTCGATCGGTTTGATCTAATTTTCAAAAGTCTTTCTCATTATTCAGAACAGTGGAGCTTTCGATCAAGATGTTCTCGCCTCCCCCGTTCGGGCTCTCGCTCGAAGCGGAACGGAACCTTTATGCGTTGGTAGGCTTTCAACTCAATATAATAGCCTACCTGCGCCAATAAAAGAGAAGGTTTTCGCATGGGCTCATCATCTGATGCAGAACTTATTTCATAACCACCATCCATCACCAATCACATTCCACATCCCACTTCACTTTCAGTGCCTCGGGTAGCCTCCTCTAGAAAGGCATTCCAGCTTCAGAGGCAGGTGAGCCGGGTCAGGAAGGAGTTTGACTGCTGGGATCGAATCGGATCGGATCCTACTCGAAGCACTCCACCACGAATAAGAGTCTCCGGGTTGGATAGGCAGTAGAGATCGGAACTTCTATCTGTAGGGTGGGCTTTCAAGACATAAATGCACTACTCCATCTGGAAGGGGCTTTTTACTCGTGGTCGTGGGGAAAGAGAAGAACCCTAAAGGTAAGGCCAGAAGGGAGTCAAAAATCAATGGATAAAATCCCTTCCGGCGGACTCTACGTCTGGGTCTTATTCTATCTCAACTCGGATTAGGAAGAGTGCCCTTGAACTACCATAATAAACAATACAAGAAAATAAATGGATTCTCCTGCGGAGGCAAAAAAAAAGGGGGGGGAAGAGGAGATTAAGGATAGTCACTCCACTCCATGGATAGTGAACACAGATTCTTGTTTCATTTTCAAAGGTCGAAAACGCGGGCTGCTGGTGGGGCTGTGCCCATTCTCCCTCTTCTTCTGCTTTACAACCGGAATAAGGAACCTTAGGATTAACCCTACCTGTCGATGAAAAAAATGGATTTGAGAGCTAGCGGATCGGAAATTTTTTTATGAAATGTCCTACTACTGCCCGAGCTTTCCGATCAACCAATCCCCTATTTCAAAGGCATCCCCTTGTTAGGTAGGGCCAGGGATCACTAATTAGTCGAATGAGCCCATCCATCCCTCTGGCCTATCATTTATTGGTCGATCCGGCTGGCGGCTCCTGCATCTCCCGCGTCCCGCGGGGGCCCCTTCATACAAGTTTGTTGCTAGGAGTCCCTCTAGTCGAATCAATAATCAATAGAAGTTTACTGACCCGGCTCTTCAATCGACGATATACTGCTCCCTCTTAGTAGCAGATGCCCATGCTTTGATTCGAAAGCCCTAGCCAGCCCCAGTAAGATCGGAGTATTGAATTTATCCTCCATTCATTCAGTCCAGTTTGAACCCGTCCCAGCAACGAACACCTTCCTAATGCAAGGTGAGGCTCTGCCCTTCCACTAGAATCCACTCCGGATCGGGGGAGCCGCTAGTCCAACTTCTTGAGCAGCCGAGATATTGAACAAATGAATTCCTTGGCCTCACCCGGAGATGAGAGGGAGGGTCGATTTTACTCGAATCCTGGACCTGATCTATAATCCACCCGTCTTCCCCAGTCCCCGAAAGCCCCCCCGGGCCCAGCCCTCTTTCTCAACTCGAGTCTTAAGCTCAACGGCTTTCATCGTTGACGAACACCTGCGCTAATAAGACAAAGAAGGGGGGAGTCTATGCCTTGAATGATTCAGTATCAGTAACAACGAATTTATGGAATGAGAGATCAAGAGACGGATAGGGGGGGAATGGCCTATCCATAATTGGTGTACCTTCCGTCACGGAGCTCTCAACTGAGTTGTTTAGGTTCTGGAATTCCATCTCTAGTTGGGTTCGAAGGTTATAAAATGTGGTGCGGGTTCATCTCTCTCGACCAGTTCCGGTTCAAGGGAAGGGTGATCGAGGGGACCAGACTTTAGATCTCTTTCTTCTCGGAGGGTTTTTTCGTATCAAGAGTGTGTTGGGGGGGCCAGGGAAGACAGATTGGATCGAGAGGCGATGCCTATGCCTCTTCTTTATCGATAGGATTCCCATCATTTGCAGTCTCCGGCGAAGGAGACAGGGCGAGGCACCGAACATGTTCTATCACCTTCGGTGTCTCCATCTGTCATTAGTAATCTAAATCTGCTTTTCCTATTCACTAGCACACTGCGCGCTACAACTAGCAGCCCCCTTACTAGTGGGGTAAAACGCTAGCGCGCTAGCTAGCTACTTATAGTTATAACCCCTACTTTATTATTTATAGGATTTTTGAAGAAGCCTGCTGAAAAACGGAAGCGCGCTAGCGCGCAACGGCGGAAAAGCCAGCAACTTGTTAGGAGTAGGGTTTGGCTTGCCCCTTTCTTATTATTAGTAAGATAGGTTCGGAGCCCTATACAGGGGGCTGCTTGCTGCTCGCCCCTATCTCTAAAGGGGCTTATGCACTCCACTTGTTACCACTAAACGACGAAGCCGGGAGCGGAAGGAGGGATTTGAACCCTCAACCTCAGCCTTGGCAAGGCTATGCTCTACCATTAAGCTATTTCCGCCAGCTACGGTAGTGGCGAAGCACTACTGAGCAATTCACGTATCACTTGATACGGACGACTTCCGTTTTTCCGCCGGACCATACTCTTGACCTCCGATCGAGCCACGAGCACGAGTAGGTAGGCGCCTAGGGGGGTTTGGGCTGGGAAGGAAGGACAGTTACACTGCTCCTCTTTTTTTTTTGCTTCGCGCCCGATGAGATGATGATTAGTGGGTCAGGTCCAGTGTGTGCTCTTGATCACAATCATTAAATTTAAGGGGGCTGCCCTTTCAATCAATCTCTGGCCGCTCAGTGCTGCTATTGGTGCGAGTTGTAAGGAGTCTTGGTCTCGAGTCGAGCTAGGGCGTGATTTAATTCTCGAGACGGGGGTGGGTGCACCGCAAGACCAGACAAGTGACTTCCTCGCCTCGCAGCGGCGGCATCTGTTTTTTAAGTTAAGTCATTTCCTAACGCTCCTCTTACTCTACGATAATCCAAGCAGCAGCTCCACGAGTCCACTCGGAACCAGTCGATTCCTGAGCCCGCCGTTGGCGCCTCTCGGTTGGCGTTTTCCAGCCACTAGAGCAAGTAAGAGACCCTACAGTGAATGAATTTAAAGAACCGCAGATTTTGACCGGATTGTACACCTTTGTGTCTGGCTATGTATATGGATGTGCATAAAGAAGGGACGGGGCATCTTTCTCCCTTTTTTTTTGGGGGGGGAATAAGATGCAGCGGCACCTCATGAACTTCTTACTGGGGCAGCACCATCCTATAGGCGCGAGTGTTTGGATGCACGTGTTTTGCCTGCGCAGTTAAGAGAAAAATTGTGCCCGAGGCAGTTTACTTGCTTACTTGTTGTTTACTTGCTTACTTGTTATAGTAATTCAACCCCTTGTGTCTTTCTTGGATATGCTCAGTCCGGGTATAGATGCTATGCCGTGAAATCCAAGAGACGCGATGTATCCTTAGCGCAAGCACTAAGTAAGCAAGCTACCTTGAATGTTCTCTTTACTTTACTTTAACCTCATATTTTCTCTAAGGGGAGAATTTGATGGAGATGTATTGCGGCCTTCTCTTGTTCATCAACTCGAACCTCATTCTTCTGCAGTTGATGTTACGGATCAGCCTCACTCTTTAGGCCAGCAGCTTTGCCCAGCATCTTCTTCCTATTGTCAGCCTGTTCAGCTGATCTCAGAGGATTCCAGTCACCCGGCACAGCATGTTTATTCCCGGCGGCGATTACATTATTATTTTTTTTTTTATTTTTCCCAGACTCCGGAAGATCAGCAGTCTAGCCCAGTTGTTTCCCCTCCAGTCGCTTCCTCAGATTCTGGATCCCTCTCTCAGGTTCGTCGATCCTCTCAAGTTTCTTATCTCGTTGAAGGATTTTTGTCTTATCTTATGCCCCAAAACATCGAGCTTACCTCATGTCAGTTCAATCTTCTCTTCTCATGAACCTGAATCATTTGCTGAAGCCTTCAATCATTCTTGCTGGAGAGATGCTATGCAGGAAGAAATCAATGCCCAGGAAAAAAGAAAAAGACTTAGGCGCATTGCCTGCGTGGAAACAGGCCATTGGCTGCAATCAAAAAATTGCCCTTATTTCAACTTGACGTGAAGAATGCCTTTCAACAAGGGGGATCCGCAAGAACAAGTTTCTATTCAGCCTCCTCCAACTCCAGGCTTCTCTTCTCGGTATGCAAGCTCAATAAATATTTACGTTACGGCCTCCGACAAGCTAAAGCAGGCACCAAGAGCGGCCTGATTTCATAAATTTAGCTCGTTTCTCACTGCTTCGTTTTTTATAAAGGGTTCCACTGTAGCCATGCGGATTCTTCCATGTTTGTTCGCCGACGTCATGGTCGTTGCCTCATCCTTCTTTTATACGTTGACGACAACATTATCACCGGGAATGATTCTTCTCTTTTATTTTCTTTCATCAAGGTAGCTTGCTTACTCCGTAGCTTGCGCTAAGGCAATGCAATTGTCTTGTACAAGCACGGGGCTTAGTGAAGTAGAACCGCGGGTCGCACAGCTTGCTCGACGCATCCTTTCTTTCAACCTTATTAGCGTTAGTAGGTAGGACGTACCGGTTAATTTCCCCCGGGTTGTTGATGTAGTTGCTTGTAGTTTTCTTTGATTTTTTTTCTGGCTCAGAAGGAACGCTAGCTATATGCTTAACACATGCAAGTCGAACGTTGTTTTGGGCAGAAGGAATAAAAACCTGCGCCAGCGCATGCAGAAAGCTTTTTAAATAGGGAGAGAGTCAAAGGGGCTGGGCGATTCTGTAACCGCAGGCAGCTCAGACCCAACTTAATGATGGCCGCGCATGAGATCGCACGAGACCACTTCGATTATGAGTCGGGGGATGCGAACATAGCGGCCCTAAAAAACCCTCTGCGCTATCTTAAAGCAGAGAGGCAAAAAACTTCCATTTTGAGACCGCGGCCCGCACTTTCTCACTGATTTTGTGAGATAAGTGTGAAATTATCCTCCACAAGACTCTTGATGGTACGAGAACATAATTGGAAGAAATAAGGGTCTTAGACCGCTTACAGTAGTTCTACCTATAGAAAAGATCATCAGAGAGGAGACACCCCATTTTTGATTCCAGCCGAGAAGACTAGTAAAAGGAAGGATCAAGAATGTCATATATTTCAGGAGCTAGATCAGTTGCCGATGAACAAGTAAGAATTGCCTCAACAAAAATTGATGGAATTGGACCTAAAAAAGCCATTCAGGTTCGTTATCGATTAGGTATCAGTGGGAACATAAAGATAAAAGAGTTAACTAAGTATCAGATCGACCAAATTGAACAAATGATAGGTCAAGATCATGTTGTTCATTGGGAATTGAAGAGGGGAGAACGAGCAGACATCGAACGATTAATTTCTATTTCTTGTTATCGTGGAATTCGTCATCAAGATGGATTGCCCTTACGCGGGCAACGAACTCATACTAATGCAAGGACTTTTCGCAAGCTAATTCGGAAATGAAAGAAGTCTACCGAAAGCCCTTGGTACTTGTCTGATCAATCACACTGTTCAATAGTTCACTGAAATTTATTTATTTTCTTTTTTATTTCACCGGTTACTAATCCGGTATACGTATAGTAGGCCTCCTTCGCCACTCCACTAGTGGCTCGGCTTGGTCTCGCTTCCTTCGCCCGACTATCGTATCGGCTCGGCTTCGTCCTATAAGCTACTGCTTCCGCCTCTCTAGGCTTCGCTATCGCTCATGACTGGTATATGGATCTCTCTATGTAGCGGTCGGCCTTCTATAAGCTTCGCCAGAAGCGACTAGTAGCTTCCCGAATGCCTCTTTACTTTAGTATGGTCTAGTCTTTCCAATGCCTCCTTCCTTGCCGCCAACGTACGCTACTAGGAGAGTAAGCAAGCTACCTTGCTTGCATTTTAGAAAGGGTAGCTTCCGCGCCCTTCCTGCCTGCTGAAATTGATGTGAATGATCGTGACAGCTCTTCAAATCCTATTCAGTCTGATTAGATATGTCACTGAAACAATCCGTTCTGTCTCTGTTTTATTTTAGGATTCCGAGAACGAGCCGGCCGATCCTAACATCATTTATGAAGAGCCGGACGACGCCTCAGATAAAGATGTCTCCGACGCGGCAAGAACAACTTTCTCTATTGTTTTTTTTGGGGGGGGCAAAAGAGAGATGCTTTCTATCAGTCAAAAGCGGATGCCGCCCCCCCCCCCATGCTCCCACCGTCCGCTCCCCGAGGAATAGAAAGGGAGGACCGGGGGCCAGAGCTAGTTGGGTTGGGGTATAGAGCCGTAAGCGCGGTGGGGGGGTGACAGAGGACGTGCTCGTACGGTTCAAAGAAGGGTATGATCAACTCGTTGATTGTTGGGAACTTTCACTCCTCTATATTCGAAATATGCCTTTCTAGGAGCATTACGATCTGCAGCTCAAATGGTCCCTTATGAAGTCTCTATCGGTCTTATTCTTATTGTGCGCCTTGTGAGCGCGTTTGGATCTGCGAAGGCAATCGCTCGGATGTTCCCCTAACCCAACCCGGGAACGGACCGGAGGGAACCGCAGCATGGGGAATGTCCGCGTCTCGTCGCAAGGCTCATTTTGAGTTGTGGTTCATAGGGCGGGCAGCTTTATCTGATCAAGGGCCGGGGCACAAGGGTCCTGGTACTATCCAGGTGCGAAGAACCCCGGAGGTTACTGCAATGAGCAGAAATATCACTCACCGGCCTAAACGACGAGCAAACACTCGAACGTGAAAGCAAGGGATCGCCCAACGAATGGACGAGCCCGAGGAGGGAGGAGAGAGGGAGGCAAGAACCATACTTTCAGAGAAGTGGCGGTCCGAATCTTATCTGAACTACGCGAATAACTGACTAAGCCGTGCCATAAGGGTCATTCTCCAAACGGGACGGGGCTAAGCCTTTAGGTTCTTTAAGTAGGTTGGGTGACAGATCGGCCATAGGAGTACTCCGGGAGATAAACCAGGGCAACAAATGTCGAGCATACGACGATGCCGCCCGTTTTCATTTCGTGGAAGTCCCCGGCAGAGGAAAGGGCTGTAGGTGATGGCGCGTTCCGCTTCTTATCTAGAGGGAGGCGCTGAAATCGTTCCTATTGGGCCGTGCGTGGCAGCTGGTATAGATGAATAAAGGCGGGGCGCTTGAACGGGACCTATTCTCTTAAGGCGGGAAAGCTTAATAGGAAAGGGGCCGAACTGACTGATGAGTGCCTTTTTAGTCTTTATAAAAAGGCTATCATGTGATGTGGGGCTAACATGGGTGGCTACATACAAGTATAGCCAAATCAAGATGAGACGGGACGGACGGTCAGAGGCCGCAGCGGGACTACCATAGGAAAGCCCGCCCCCGCTAGCTAACATAGAAAGAAATCGATTCCCGGATAGCAAGAGTCTCTATGTGAATCTCTTCCAGACCAGGCCAGGCCGAATCGGGCCACCCCTTGGGCTGGGAATGGCCCAGCCCACATGCATAATTTGATGAAAGCACTCCAGTCCCTCGAAGTGGCTTGTCAACCACGCTTTCCCTCCCTCAAAACAATGCTCCTCACCTTTGGTGCCTTGGGTTAGGGCAACACAGCAATGAGTAGTTCGCTCCAGGACCCCACCCCCCCCCGAGAGCAGGATGCCGGCCGAGATGGGGCTGGGAGCCGACCTATACTTTCCTGGGGCTTGCCTTGAAAAAACATGTAAATAAAAGACGGGCGCCGAAAAGAAACCAGCCCAGCCTCTTCAAGAAAGCTTTGCTTGGTAGGCGGTGCCTATTCACTCGGACAATGCTCTGAACACGAAAGTGCGCAGTTCCGCCCCCTTCTCCCATGCTGAGTCACAGGCAGCGCCTCGGAATAGCGAAAGCACGGACGAGCCACATGCAGGGAAACTTGCACGTGTGGTTCCGGCCGGGGACCCCGGTATACTGTACTAATATGTGTAGGTCCCCGTAATTCGAGTGAGATTGTCATGGCGCAAAAGCAGATATGGTCCGGTATTCCCTTGTTCCCTGTATTGGTTATGTTCTTCATTTCTCGTCTAGCAGAAACTAATCGAGCTCCGTTTGATCTCCCAGAAGCGGAAGCTGAATCAGTTGCAGGCTATAATGTAGAATATGCGCGGGATGCGATCCTTAATAGTCCACTGTTGGCGGAAGCCAATGTCCCGGGGTCCCGGGGACTCATTCTGACTGAAACAAGGGGTGGGTCTTTACCAACTTTTAAATATTCTATTTTAGGGAAGCCAAAAAACGTAAGCGCCCCTACGCGAGCCTTATTGAAAAGGCCCCTTACTATAGAACAAAGAAAGGGATTGAGCTGCGCGAAAGCCGTTGCGCTAACGCGCATCCGTTTTCTTGCTCGTTAGCGCTTACTAATATAATAGAAAGGGCTTTCTTGCTTGTTTAGTAAAGTCGCGCTTTTTCTTTTTATAGGAGTAGGTGCTTTCTGGGGCAGGGTACTCTTCATTCTTCATTTGAAACTAATGAATGTCGGGGCGGGGGTTTCCGCCTTGTTATCAAAAAGGGAGTTGGGTAAAGCAAACTCCCTCCTTGGACGAGCACGGGGCTTAGTCAAGTAGAACCGGGTTGCGTTGCTTGATGCTCCGATCGAAAACAAATCAGTGGGGCCATGCCGGTACGACTGAATATGCGTTAGAAAGGTCAATCCCTTCCCTACGACACCAAAAAAAACCGGGCCGAACTTCTGCCCGCCCGCTTACATAGAACAATATCGTGGCAACGTAGACCTAAGTGGTCATATTGGATCCTTGGGAACCATCACAAGTACGGCCGGCCTATATTTAAACGAGAATGCCGTGTCGTCCAGCGAAGCCTAGAAGAAGGTGACTCGCGCAGACAGCTGACTCCTTTTCAATAGAAAGGAATAGCCAAACCAACCCAGCTGGCTGGTCAATCTCAGAAATCTTATCGGCCGGCAAAGCGGAGACGGACGACCACGGTCCCGACCTTACCAGCACCGGAGGTGTACTAATCAATGAAACCCCGAAACCAACTTTCTTTTCTGACAAAATCAACCAAGCGTCACGCCATGTTGTTGATATTGATTGGGTTTGAGGGACTTTCGCTGACTGAATCCATCCATAAACCTAGACCCCGGCAACCTTCGTAACCAAAGCGTCACGGCAACACCAAAGGTGACCTTTGGATGGGGGCAAGGAGGAGCACGTAGGAATGCCGACCACTACATAAGCCACTAGTGGCTGAGAGAAAGCGAGCAGCATCTTGTCTAGGTTGGGCTACGCTTGAAGAAGCCCTATCAGAGAAAGCCATTGCGCGCTAGCCTAGGTAGCTAGCGTTTTTCCGCTGGCTGTTATGTGTTAGTTGTAGCGCGCCTTCCCTCCTTCTCTCATTTCGGAAAGATTTAGCAGTATTTTCTTATGATGACCTGGTCGAGAGAGTACGATACATCGGTGTAAAAGATTGAGTGGGATCTGTGAGGTTGGTTTTTTAGGAAAGTGTTCTTGCCTCTATCATTAGCTCGGGTAGTCCCCGTTTCTGGTGTTTCAGTCACCTTTCAATGGCTCCCTTAATTATGTGCGAGGAATTTCCCTCTTGAGTAATGGGAAGCGGGCTAGTCCCCGAAAATGCCCGTTCCTTTGTCGTTGGGGATTTCTATTTATTTACCCGGAGTCCGCGGGTGAGGGTAAGGAGGACTGATTCTTCCCGCAGGTAGTCTAAAGTTGAGACTTTGAGTGGATTACATTCACGGTCTCTTTCACTTTCCTTCCAATCTAAGGTTCCCCACAAGCACACTTCCAGAATGACTGGTAACGCTAGCCGTAGAAGGAAGCAGAGATTCAGGCGGCTAGGCATCAGTTTGAGTTCGAGATCAAGACCCAGAAGTAGAGATAGGGGCAAAAGTTGCAGCAGTAGGACGATAAACTTTCTGTAGAAGAGTCCTCGGGAGCATTTTTCTCTTCTGAATCGAATGTAGGGGGCCGGCGAGAAAGCCAAAAAGAAAAATAGGAAAGCTCGGGGAAGTAGCAGCCAAAAAGGGGGAGGGGGTCCCTCCTAAAACCGCCCCTTTATAATTAGTCTCGGTTGCTGGAATGTGAGGTTGGGCGTAGATCCGCCCTCAAAACAAAGGGAGGTTAGACATCTCCTAAAGAATAATAATCTTAGTTTGTGTGGCCTTGTGGAAACTGAAGTAAGATCCATCAATAAAGACATGATTAGCAGGAAGTTTTTTGGGGATTGGGAGGTTTTTGATATTGATAATTATGACCATGCATTGTTAGGCAGAATTTTGATTGGTTGGGATCCGTTGATCCTAAAAGTGAGCCCTATGTACAGAAGTGATCAGATTATCCATGTGTTTTGCAGCTTCATCAATCAGAAAGGGGATTTCAGGGCGTCCGCCGTTTGTTATAGTTCGAATGAAGTTAATCTGAGGAAGGCTTTGTGGGCTGATTTGAAGAGAATGAGCAGTGTAGTGATTGACCAAGCCTGGATTGTTATGGGAGATTTTAATTCTTCTAGATTCCATGAGGAAAAGATGGGTGGGAGTGGGAGAAGCCATAATACTGACCTCCACTAATGCTTGTTAGATATAGATCTGTTTGACCTCCCGGCCCGCTCTATACTTGGTTCAACCGCAGAGATAGTGAGCAGATTATTGCCAGGAAGCTTGACAGGGTATTGGTTAATGACAGTTGGCTTGCTACCTTACAGAACTCTGAAGCAGACTTCACAGGGCCAGGTCTTTCTCCCGTTACCATCAGGCAGAAGTTGGTCACAGGGAAGAAGCCTTTAAAATTCTTTCATTTCTGGGCCTCCCACGAAGAGTTTGCCCCTTTGGTTGAGCAAGTTTTGAGTACTCCCGTGGGGGGTACTCCTATGTTCAGGCTGTGCACCAAGCTGAAAGGTCTCAAGCCTGAATTGAGGATCTTTAATTCTAAACACTATGGTAGCATCAACTCTAAGGTTGCCCAAGCTAGAGAGGACCTTACTAGATTGCAGTTACTCCACTTGCAGGATCCTTCCAACTCTGACCTAGCTAATGCAGAAAAAGAGAGTTTAAAAGTTTTTACTCATTTCACTCTTATGGAAGAGGCCTACCTCAAACAGAAGTCCAGAATTCAGTGAGGGGGGGAGTAACACGGGGTTTTTTCACAAGGTGGTGAGAGCTAGGCAGTCCAAGAACATCTTTTTGAGTGTTTACAATGCCTAGGGGGATAAGTTTACAGACCATAAAGCTGTTAGTCAAGAGGCTGTCTCCTTTTGCCAGCATCTTTTTGGTGGCTTTGGAAAAAGAGTTGGTGGCGAGGGATTTTTTATTTCACCTTTTCCCAGGATGCCTTTTGTCCCTTCCCGTAGAAGCAGAGGAAATGAAAAGAACTATGTTCTCCCTTAACAGTAACAAGGCCCCGGGCCCTGATGGGTATTCTGCCCACTTCTTCAAAAGTGCTTGGGAGATTGTGAGTCAGGATGTGATAGAAGCCATAAAGTCTTTCTTTGCTTCAGGCAAGCTTCTAAGGGAAGTTAACTCCACTATCATTGTTTTGGTACCTAAAGTGCCTAATCCTACAGTCATGGGAGATTTTCGGCCGCTGCAATACGATCTATAAGTGTATTACCAAGTTTATTGCTAATAGGATCAAAGGCTTGCTTCCCAAGATCATTAGCCCCACCCAGTCTGCTTTTGTTGAAGGGAGGAAGATTAAAGAGAATTTCCTTTTGGCTCAGGAACTTCTTATAAACTACCACAGGAAGACAGGGAAGCCTCGGTGTGCCATCAAAATGGATTTGAAGAAAGCCTACGACTCAGTGCATTGGGATTTCATTCTGGGGATTTTGAAAGCTGTTGACCTTCTTGCCCATCTGATTGAATGCATTGTGGCTTGTATCACCACCCCCAAGTTCTCGGTCTCCATCAATGGGGGGCTTGAGGGCTATTTCTCCGGAGGGAAGGTTACGAAGTAAAGGGGATCCACTTTCCCCCTATCTGTTTGTTCTTGCTATGGAAGTCTTTTCCAGGATCCTTGTCAAAGCTTCTAGTAATGGAAGGTTCTCTCACCACCCGAGATGTGCTAAGCTGGATTTGACTCACCTTTGTTTTGCTGATGATCTCCTGTTATTCTGCCAAGGAGATCCCCAATCAAATCAGCCTCTGTCATTAAAGAGAGTTTTGATTCGGTTGATGGCAAATCCTGACAAAAAGCCATTTTTCGGATGGATGAAGATACTAAGCACAATGTTGAGAACATTTTTTTTTTGGCTTCAAAGAAGGGACCTTGCCTCTTGGAGTGCCCCTTATTTCTACTAGACTCACAGCCAGAGACTGTAGGCCTCTCATTGATAAGATTACCAACAGGGTTGAATCTTGGACTAGCAAACGGCTTTCCTATGCGGGTAGACTTCAGCTCATCAGATCCGTGTTGTTCAGTATTCAGGTCTACTGGAGTAGCATTTTCATTTTGCCGAAGGAAGTGTGCAAGGTTATTGACCAGATCCTCAGATCGCATGGTGCAGTTGGGATCTCTAAGGCTGCCAAGGTGGCTTGGGACGTGGTCTGCCTCCCGATAGAGGAAGGAGGGCTTGGCCTCAAGAGAGTTCATGATTGGAATAAGGCGGCTATTACCAGACATTTGTGGAACATTGCCTCTAACTCACATACCATCTGGACTTCCTGTATTAATAGTTACCTCTTGAAAGGTAGGAGTGTGTGGGGCATCCCCGTTCCCAATGACTGTTCCTGGAATTGGAGTAAATTGCTTAACTTGAGGGACACTGTGAGACCTTTCATCCGGTCCAAAGTGGATAAGGGGGAGGGTACTTTCCTTTGGTTCGACAACAGGCATCCTTTCGGTCCAGAAGTATTGTAGTAGAATCTTTTATGATGCAGCGATTCCGGTCTATGCCAAAGTCAACACAATTATTGAAGATAACAGGTGGAAGTGGCCGGCGGCTAGATCTTGGAAGCTTGATGAGCTGGCAAACAACTTGCCCCCCTCCTTGCTCCCCGGGCCTGACCTTCCTGACTCAGTTAGTTGGGTTCCTGGGATTGGAGGTGTGTTCTCGGTCTCTTCTGCTTGGAATGCGTTCAGAACTGTTCAGCCTAATGTTTTTTTGGGATAAGTTGGTGTGGCACTCTATGGCTATTCCTAGACATGCTTTCATTGTTTGGCTTGCTATTAAGAATGGCCAGTATAAACTTCAAAAATGGGATATCATTCCTCAGGCTAAGTCTTTGATGTGTAATGACCCTATTGAAACCATTGATCACCTGTTCTTTTCTTGCCCGGTGGCTAAAGGAGTAGGGGCCACAGTCTATAACCAATGCTGCCTTAACACAAGGTCCCCGGGGTGTTGGGAGAGTGAGCTTTTGTGGGCTGCTAATCAGTTTAAAGGCAAAGGCTTTCCTTCTTTGGTTAGGAAAATTGCGTGGGGTGCTACCATCTACCATATTTGGAGAGAGAGAAATGCCCGCTTGTATAAGACTGAATACAAATGAAAGGCACCGAAGGCACTGAAAGTGTAAAAGATGATGTGAGATTTAGGTGTGCCTCCATTCCTAGCATTCGAGACGATCTCTCCGTTGGTGGGATCTTATCTTCACCATGAATGATCCTACGGGCGAACATCTCATGGCACACCATTGATCAATAAGAAAGGATAAATAGAATATACGGAGATACCCCCCATTCCTATCAGCGTGAAATGAAAAAAAAAAAGTCCTCTCCTCCGCCCTCTCTGTCCCTGGCTTCTACTTTCACATACCTTCTGGCCTCAGTCGTTGACTTTGCCCCTTCCGCTCCTCCATTTAAAAAGAAATTTAGTAGTTGTTCGCTCCTGAACGAAGCTATTGGGACAGCGGCTTTGATAGCGCTTTCTCAATGAGATATATCATATCGCGGTAGAGCCCCTATCCGTGTTTTGAAAAATCCCTCTCTGGTGTCATCTACTGGCTGACTGCGCAGCCTTACTATGGCTTTTAGAAAGCAAGATCCCCTCCGTTTATCACTCTATAGAAATAACATCCCATACATACTTGCTTGCCCTAATCGAATGTTATCCCTTACTCCATCCCCTGAAGGAGCGTATCCTTTTTCATCTAATGCCGTCTTTTCCAACTCCCTTTCTTCCCGTCTCAGTCATCTCATCTCTCTTACCTGAACATAGAAGATAAGGGGTTAGCGAGACTGACTCCTCTTATGAGCCCGAAAGCCATATGAACGAAAGCAGGCAAAAAAGTAAACTAGACAAAAGGGTACCACTCCATAAGAACAGATTTACCAGGCACTCGAAATTATCAAATCCCTGGACGTGGGGAAATAGAAAGGAAAGAGCAGACTTTCTTACTTTCGAGGCATACTACTATCTTATCTCAGTTTCTCTCCTTTGACGGTCAGATCGATCCCTTATTGAATTGAAGGGAATTCTTCTCGGAGTTGGGGTTATCTCCATTCTCTTTATCGATGAATAAGGGAGTCCGGCAGGAGACAAAGAAGATTAATGAAAAGGATGCATCGAGGTTCGAAGGAGTTGTATGCATAACAAGATCTCTCTGACTATGTCTCATCCATACTTGGTTTAAGTTGTTAACTCTCCATAAATAAATAAAATAAGCTATAGAGCCATAACATTTGCCTTCATTGCTTCGGTGTACGGTTGACATCTTTAGGGGAATGCGTCCTTGGCTTGTACTTCATAGTTGGGCCCGATGGTCTAACTTATGGTTGCCATGACCTTGATCCGAATAGAGATCGAAATCAATAGTTGCACCAAGAACCGTAGCACCAAGACTACAATATGGTTGCAGCCAGAGGATGGGCCGAAGCGCCAAGTCGGAGAGGTCAGAGTAGTGGTCGCCGACTGAAGGAGATTCGAGGTTGGGGCAGGTGCGCGGGTAGGAGAAGAGGTACAGTCAGTCATTCTTGGACTAGAGTGCGTGTTTATTGTAAAAGGACTATTTCCAATGGGAGGAGAAGCAGTCGAAGGAGTGCATTCTAGAGTTATGATACCAGGTCCGTCGTAGGAATTCAAAGGCTTGTCTACGGTAGTGATCGATTTATTTCAAAGGGAGGGCTCCACAGAAGCTCTCAAGAGTGACTAGTTTAGGGTAAGTAGTAGGGACTCCGTCCACGGCACCTTGGCGGGTTAATAAGCCAATCCTCGTCTTAGAGCTAGAGCTATGGAGTGTGAAAGACAAAGTCTAGTTTTAGGTTGGAGTTCCTCTGAGCATACAAGACAGAGTGCCGCCCCGGGTTTCGGTTTCGTTAGCATCATGCGAGAGAAAAGAAGGTAGTACTTCACTCGCCTCCGATACCATAGAAAGCAGCCATAAAGTGTTGTAGGGGAGGCATGAGATCCCTTTCGGCGGGGGAGAGGAGACGTGTTTGCTAGCAGTCTCAATCAATGCCCAGGGGCAGAAGGGCTGTGCAATAAAACCATACATTATTGCGAGAGAATAGAGCCGTCTAGCCTATAAGATAAGGCAGAACATAACAAGACGAGGCCCCTTTCTTCTTTGAATAAGGAAGATAGATTCCACCTTTTTTTTTTATTAGAATCTAGCAAGCGAGCCTTATTTAATTTAGTAAAGTCGCTTTCTTGTTTTACCATTCCCGAGGGCTTTCTCACAAGCTCCAATCAAAGAGTTTTGCCGAGCCCCCAAGCTATATAGTGGTAGAGTATACTCCACGAGCCAACCGAATCCTAGGGCGGCTAGTAGCTTCGCTCGAAAGCAAGGCTGCTACGCACCTGCTACGCTTGTCCTAATCAAGCCAAGACCTTATGCTCTGCTCTGCGCGCTATACTTTTGCTTTTTACCCGATCCTGGCATAGCGCTTTGCTTTCGGAAACCTTACCAGACCACCACCCGACTTCGTTGCTTGTGTGCTTGGACATACATAGCCGAACAGGGCCTACAGAAGTAAACCTTTCTAAATGCACACGCTTTACTGTGCGGACGGAAAGCCCTTGATGAATGCCATGGCTAGAATAAGACAGCTTCGAAGACGAATAATGCTATGGCAAACCCTACTTATCTTTTATCTGTCTTCCACCCCTCTTTAAAGAAAGAATGGGGTGGAACCCTCAAACTAAGTGACCTCTTTTTGGTACCCCAACTCAAAATTGATCGTGTACTTCTTGTGTTTACAGCAAGATCTCTATCTAAGTGTTGACATCAAATTCCTTACGGCAGAGCCCGCTCTTGATTTATATGAATCGCTGGGCGGTTTCCTCAGCTAATTAAGAGGCCCTTCTTTCGATTGACTCAGCTACAGATGTTGGCTACTCACAGGCATTCTCATATCATACAGAATCTACTGGAAAGCTAGATCTTGGATGTGCAGATTTAGTTGAATATTCATAAGTAGCAGGGTACCTGTTCTTGAGTCATATCTGCTGTCTCGACTATACACACTATTTCCTATAAAAAAAAATATTACAATGAAGTCCAAAGAGCAAAACCCTATACTAAATAAAAATTTAGTCGTTGAAGCCTTTCTGCAACATCTTCTGTCTATGGGTTCTTTCCACGCTACTTCGTTCCTCAAAAAAAGAGGAATTATTCATAGAAAGCCGCCCCTAGATCTTAAAGATCGGTGCTTGTTGCAACCCTATGAAAGCTATGAAATTCATAGCATATTAAGTCTACACGAGTTGAATGGAACTCAAAAGATAGCACGTCACTCGTCGCACATGTAGATGTAGATCTATAGGAACCGAGCTATCTCACGGCGTTGCCACCAGCGGAACATCCCGACCAGCTCCTCAACTTCTATAAACATCTTCTGATTGAGCTCCCGTCGGTTACTCTTTTTCGTTGTCTTGGGTCCCCAACTTCGATAAATATCTTCTTGCCAGGGGCCAGAAACACCGTATTTATTGTCATAACCCGTGTTCACCGCGCTCTGAGACATGAGACACCCGAAAAAAAGTGGATTTTCCGGGAGGCTATAAGTAGGCCGTTTGCTATTGCTATAAGGGCTGCTCGCCTTTATACGGCTTGGCTTCGCTATCGCTCCTATGTAGTGGTCGGCCTAAAAACGAGTATTCCTACCATACAAGAATGCCTATTATCTAGTGCTAGAAGCTTCGCCAGAAGCAAGCAAGACGAGGTCGCTCTGCTTCGTAGCCAAGGCTCGTTCCGTACTTTACTTACGAGCTTGTGTAGTACTCGCCCCTATCTCTAAAGGGGCTTATGCATTCCACTCGTTGTTTACTAAACGAGCGGTCGAGCGAGCGAAGCCTTCAATTTAGTGGCTTCCCCCCCGTGCCTCACCCTACTCTTTCATTTCCGCTTAAGCTTCCCCGGTTTGGGGGATTAATTGATTAGATACCCGAGAACCATAATCTTTCCTAGGAACAGCTTCTACGACGATAGGCGTAAAGGCATGATTAGTTCCACAAATCTCACTGCACTGACCATAGTAAACTCCTTCTCGTTGTACCGAAATAGAGATCTGATTTAAACGACCAGGTACAGCATCACATTTGACACCTGAGGAAGGTACAGCCCAACTATGAGGTACATCAGCAGGTGTTACAATAATACGTAGATGAGTTTTGGCTGGTACAACCACCCTATTGTCCACTTCTAATAAACGTGATTGACCCAATTCTAGATCATCTTCTGGAATCGTATAACTGTCAAAAGTGAGTGACTGTTCATCGGAACTGTTATAGTCTGAATACTCATAAGTCCGATACCATTGATGTCCAATAGCTTTGATAGTAATGGCTGGATCTACTACTACCTCGTCCATTGAGTATAACAGAGCAAATGATGGTATAGCAATGAACATCGGGATGATACTAGGAAATATGGTCCGAAGAATCTCGATAGTAGTTCCATGAACAATCCTTTGCGGGATTGGATTTTTTTTATAGTGGAAATGCCATAAAGCGCGAACCAAGATCCGTGATACGAAAACCAAAATAAGAATGAGGAAGAAAAAGATATCGTGATGTAAGTCCATTATTCCTTGCATCATAGGGGTTGCTGCGTCTTGAAATCCTAATTGCCATGGTTCCGCTGCATCACAAGGAGCAATTGTGAGGAATATCCATTCTAGAACTTTTACAATCATTTGGTTTGGTTCATTTTTTGACTGCTCTGCTCCTCCCAAAAATGCGGAAAGACTTGTCGGAAATCGCGGGTTGGGTTGGTCCAACCAAGAAAGACATGGGACTTTTTGGGCGCATAAAGTGGCTCTATTACGAAATTTCAGAAAACAGTGCTGCTAAATGAGGCCTCTCCTTACGATTAAAGGCTCTATATAGGAAGGTGAAGGTGATGGGCCCCAACGTTCCTGTGAATGCAATGTTAAAAAAAAGCTCCTCGTTCTTGCGGTTCCATGTGCAAAGAAGTTTCCTGGAACACACAACTATGCTGCCTCGAGTTCAAGAGCTGGTCTGTCACAAGGCTCCCATATCAATCCCATCGCTGCCTCCTAATGCTCTTCATGGAGTCGAAAAAAGGCCTGCTGGATAGAGACCTTTGCTTTCTTCAGCTTCCTTTATTCGAGGGTTTCGATCAGAGAGTCAAACACTTTCTTACGTTCCTATTCTTCTGGCATCTCTACCTTAGACAATTAACATTCGATCTTATCCAAGGCTAGAGAGTATCCTTTCCTTTGTGAGATTGGCATTCGATCTTAGGCTACGAAGTAGAAGTGAAGAAGTCCATCTTATTTACAATTAGGCGGATAAATACCCCGGTTATGAAAGAACGGTAGCTTGCCGAGAAGTGGCTTGCTCGCTCAAAAGCCCCTGGCCGATCATGGGTAAGATATGGCTGGATTGAAGAAGCCTTTCTAGCCATGGAAATACCAGGTGGAGTATAAGCCCCCCCAACCCTTCTGTTTGCCCACCTTCGGAACCCTACTTTTACACGGTTGGCCTCTTACTCACGGTCGAGCTACTTCGTCACTCGGAAGTTTCGCTTCACTGATTCTTTATTTCGTTCATAAGGTCTTCCCGCGGACCCTTAGTCCGGTACGTCTGGCCTCCCCTCCTTTGTGTGCCTCATCACCCAAGGTGTTCTGAAACAAAAGTAGTGGTGCTAGAGATCCAAAACCAACCACGCCACACTACAGCGTAGTCTCTTCTTGTCAGAGTCGAGCGCCTTTACTTCGTAACCGTCTCAGTCGAGCTATTAAATTACTTCGCGGCTTTTCCTGTCGCGAGAAGGCGAGGTAGCGCCCGTCTGGGCCCTAAGTAACGATGTTGATCCGAGTATAGAAGAAATGCAGTTTCGATTTGGTGAGCATAAGAAGACGCATCCGAAGAGGCTGAATATGAAACATACGCTTAAACAGACGATGAAGCCGAAACCGACGCTGCAAAAAAAGCATTTTTCTTTTTGTTGGGCGGTCTAGAACAACTAAATCAAGAGGAGCAGAGCGAACAAAATCCGCTTTGGAGTGAATTCCCGCCCCCGCGCTAATTGAGCCGTAGATTATGGCCTTACTGATTCAAAGCTCTCATGAGATCTCGTTGGCATGCCCTACCAAATTAAAAGGAAGTCGCAGGAGCAACTTAAGAGTTCTAATTCCCCGACTCCATTCCTATTTTTTAGTGTTCTTTCCACTTCAACATCAACTTCGTTAGCTAACTAAGTTGTTGATCCTCGCCCATCTTTGGCTGCCTGTGAGGAGGTTTATGTTGGACCTATGCGATCTCGTTACAACGTTCTTTACAGGTTCAAACTTCAATCTTGAAGCATGGGCGGTGTTCGGATGAACAGAATGTCCGAGAAAGGAGAACTGGCCAAGCTTCTTCACAAGCGAAGGAATTGCAGCATAACCATCCGTGAGATCGGAGACTTCGAGAGGATCCCCAGTCCTCTTTAACGCCACTCTTTCCGAGTCGAAATGAAGCTTACGATTCTGTTAGTGAGAAGCTCAGTTCCGCTTTAAGCCCGACAAGCGGGCAGTAGGAAGAAGCATCCATATGGGCTTGAATGCGACCCCTATGACTACTCAATCGATTAGCATAAACTAAGGGAAGAGGATTTCTATTACTCACGAGATGGCATGAGCTTCTAATGTCGGTGAATCAGGGATAATCGTCTTAAGACTGGGAATTGACAATGACAAAAAGGGTGTTTTAGTAAAAGCTCAATCCCAACTCTCTTATCTGGTGCTGAACCAGCCCTTGAGCTATTGCCAGATTTCATCTCGAGCTTCAGTTCTTCTTTCCTTTCAAACCTAGCAAGGGAATTGGATTGGATTTCGCTCTATCAATTCCGTCACGCTTATCTACGATAGCAGCAAACTCCACTTCTGAAACAAGAGAAAAGATCGGCAACAGCAAGTAAAGTCTGAAATGCCTGAGAAGCGCTTAGTTGCATTATCTTCTTACCGATGTCATACTAGACTCTATTATGACCTGAGGGTGACTGAACTACCTTAAGCCCCGAAGTCAATTCTCCTTTCTTTCAGAACCTCTCGACAGCTAGAGGAATTCATTTTCTCGTACTTGAACTACTGTAGACAAGAAGTAAAAGCCCTAGGGAAAAGCGTAGCGCTTATCGTTTAACAGGTACGTAGCCTCTTTCGAGAGGCGAAGAATAGCTATCTTTCAGAAAGAAGAAGAGCAGCAAACCTTTTTAGTACTACCAGAGCCGAGGCGAAGAGGGATTTACCAGAAAGAAGAAATAGGAGGAGGACTTGCTTCGTCCTTAGCCCTGAACTCGTTCCTAGCGTAGACTGAGCTTCTTCTTTCTTAGCGCCTCGTTTTTAGTGGAAGACGACTGAACTCGCTCCGCTTTGTAGGCAAGGAGGAAAGCCACAGCCATCACCTTTTCAGAAGAGGACATGCTCTTAGCAGATTTGAAGCATAACCGCCCTTGCTTAGCTCCTTCTTTGTAAAGCGCAAAAGCTAAAGTGCTACATGGAGCTCTTTTATTATAGGGCGAGGAGTCTGCTTCCTAAATCCCATTTTAGAGGACAGGTATCACGCTCTATACTATTGTCAGCTAAGTAAATAGATGGAACAGATGAAGAAAGTGCTTTCAAAGTCGTAAACCCCACGAAATCAGGCTTCACCTTAGCTACTAAGAGGCTTCCTCTGGCAACGACTTTCATTTTTCCAAAGATTGAATTCTGCCCGCTAGGAGCTCTCTAGCTAGGAGCTTTCTTTCTTCCCGGTAGCAGTCCTCTTTGCTTTTCTTACATGACAGCTTTCGAAGCAAGCTAGCCAAGCAAGGACAGCGGGGAAGTGAAGGAGCTCGTCTTTCAATAGAAGAAGCCGTCAACAGTGGCAGTTAGCGCCTCCTTGTTTAGTATTGACACGAAGGGAGACATTTTTGGAGGTTGGACCTTCGGATTGCCAAGAGTAGCTAGCAGGCCCCGATCTTCTGTTCCATTCCCACTTCTAGAAATCTAGTCAATAGATGGGATGTTTGTTTCCCCTCTGCTACCATCTCATTCTCTGGTCACGTAAGGGAAGCCGCGTCTCTCAAAGCACCTAGCGACGATGATGAAGCAAGTGATCCAATGAAGTAAAGGAGTGTTCGAATCCTTTCCATCATGAAGAAATAAGTGGCTCGACTCCCAATGGAGGCTAAGCTCCCCCAGAACCTGTAGCGGGCTTCAAAAAGAACGATAGAAAGCTCTGACAAAGCCATGAAGAGGAAATCGGGCAAGCAAGCTACCGCACTACGGCCGGAAACAAGCAAACGTAGGCAGCAAAGAAACTCCGGCCTTAAGCCCCTCTGAGCCATACAGAATTCCTTCGCAGGTACTGGAAGGAGTACAAGGGGAATCCGCTCTTTCCTATAAAGACTCAAAAATGAATCCCATTGCTCTTTTGTTCTTTCTTCGTTTATCGGCGAAACGAGAAAACTGCTTTGGCAGAGAATACGCCTTTCCCTATGGTCGAGCAAGTAAACTACCCTTGTC